AAATTAGATCAAGATTCTAATAGAATAGAATTATGAACTTCATTCTCATTATTATTAGAATGATATTTATATTTTTTTCATCCAAAAAATCATCTTTTTTATACAAATACAATACATAGGTCGTCGATTCGGCAGTGGACAAAAAAGGGGGATCCATCTTTCCAGTTAATGGTTCAAAGAATTTTATCCATATGAGTGTTCTACATCGGATAAATTCCCAATTCTTCCTTTTTTCTTTTTATCATTTTTAAACCTTTTTGGTACTAACGTAGCGGTAGAAAGAGTACCATGTTATGCTGTGCCTGGACTTCAAACAATTTATCTTTAACCATGTAAAAGACCTCAACATTATTGGTTGATAGAGAAGAGAATCAAAGTTCATTTACCAATTAGTTACGAAATGCTATGGTTCTTACATATGATTTCTGAATGAAATCCAATTCCGAAGTAATTCGTCGAGATTGTGCACCCTTTGTTCCTATTTCTGCTATAAAAAATAATAGAAAGAAAGTGCAGCCGGTGAAATCCAACCTATTCTTGAAATACACAACTCGCACACACTCCCTTTCCAAAAAAAATCAATACACCCAGCACTACGCTTAGATTTATTGGATTTGTTGCTAAAATATCGGTATTAAATTCGAAACTCCCAGCGGATGGCCAGTGCCCCACGGAAACAAAAGAATCGGTTCTATTTTTCATATGCTCTCCCTTTATAGATAGGACTAACAAAGAACAGAGTTCTTTTTGTATCACTCCGCTTATTATTCTTAATCTTAATGGAATTTGAGAATTCTCAAATTTATTAGTTATGGTTATGTTTTTATTCTTCTTTTTTTTTTTTTACATTTTTATTCTACTTAAACATTAAACAAAAGGATTTGCAAATAAAAGAGCTAATGCCACGACCAGTCCATAAATGGTTAAAGCTTCCATAAAAGCCAGACTCAGCAATAAAGTACCTCGTATTTTACCCTCTGCTTCTGGTTGTCTCGCAATACCTTCTACGGCTTGGCCCGCAGCAGTTCCTTGACCAACCCCAGGTCCGATAGAAGCAAGCCCTACAGCCAATCCAGCAGCAATAACGGAAGCAGCAGAAATAAGTGGATTCATGGTAAGTTCCTCGCACCAAAAAAAGAAATGATTAATGATACAACCAACCAATGAATTAGTACTTAATCTACTTCTTTTTCTACTTCTCAGGTCGAAGTAACTAAAAGCTCCAAATGGAATTCAGAATATTACTGAATTGTCAGAACTACTTCGAGATATCGTTTTTCCTTTCTACCTTATGACCTTATGTAAATAGATATGTATATAGTTTTAGTAATTGCATTTCCTTGTTTATAAACTATTCTATTATTTCTCTTTCATTCAATTCACAATCACAGACAAAATAGAAAAAGGACTGATATGGGAATCCATATAAATGCAGTGGACTAGAAAAAAAGAGATAGGGGTCATTACTATCTAACTAGTAAATAGCATAGAATTTTATTCTTCCATAACGTAAATCACCTGCACTTTTTATTCTATACATATATGTAGTAGGATCCCCAACCCTTCTTTCTTTCTTGATATATACATACATGTAGCTATTTGCATTTTATTCTACAACTCAGTGGATTATATGGAACCCCCCGCATTGCTTGATTTGGGATAAGCTTCAAAAAAGACTAGACTATTTCAAAAGTTAGTCAATGATGACCCTCCATGGATTCACCTATATAAGCCGCAGCCAAAGTTGCAAAAATAAGAGCTTGAATACCGCTTGTAAATAATCCAAGAAACATGACAGGTATAGGAACTACTGAAGGCACTAAAGAAACAAGAACAACAACCACTAATTCATCAGCCAATATATTCCCAAAAAGTCGAAAACTAAGAGATAAAGGTTTGGTGAAATCTTCTAGAATATTAATTGGTAAAAGTATTGGAGTTGGTTGAATGTATTTCCCGAAATATCCCAATCCTTTTTTACTAAGACCCGCATAGAAATATGCCACTGACGTGGGTAAAGCTAAAGCAACAGTAGTATTTATATCATTCGTGGGCGCAGCTAACTCTCCATGAGGTAACTTTATGATTTTCCAAGGTAAAAGAGCGCCTGACCAGTTAGAAACAAAAATAAATAGGAACATCGTTCCTATAAAAGGAACCCAAGGACCATACTCCTCTCCAATCTGAGTTTTGCTCAAGTCTTGAATAAATTCAAGGACATATTCGAAGAAATTCTGACCGTCGGTCGGAATGGTTTGTGGATTCCGAACAGCTATGATGACTGAACCTAATAAGATAGCAATTACAACCCAAGAAGTGATAAGTACTTGGGCATGAATTTGTAAACCTCCTATTTGCCAATATAAATGTTGGCCTACTTCTACACCTGATATATCATATAACCCTTTGAGTGTTTTAATGGAACATGGTATAACATTCATATTGTCCTCTAACAGAAATCGAACTTCAAAAAAGTAATTATTTTGATTCAACCATTTCTTTCTCAATTCATCTATGTTCATTCATGAATTTAAGTTTTCTGAATCGTATATTTCGGATACTGAGAAATCACATAAAAAAAAATACCAATCATTTTCTCTTTTCAATATTATTTGATAGTCAAAACATAGTTCAAACTCCAAAAGATGCAAACCAAAATAGTAACAATCAAAGAGAGTTCACCAAAAACAAACTAATCTTCTTCTTTATTCTTCTTAATGATAAGAGTAATGATAAGATAATCAACCATTTTTTATATAACTGGAACGGCCCTCACAAATTGCAGATACTAATTTGGTAAGAATCAATCGAATCGAAGCTATAGCATCATCGTTGGCCGGAATAGAAATATCTGCAAGATCTGGGTCACAATTTGTATCAATTAAACAAATCGTCGGAATACCCAAAATGGAACATTCTCGAAGAACCGTATATTCTTCTTGCTGATCAACGATAATTACAATATCGGGCAATCCCGTCATATATTTGATCCCACCCAGATATGCTTGCAAGGTAGATAAATTTCTCTTCAACATTGCTGCATCTCCTTTGGGGAGACGATTGAATTTCCCCATCTTTTGTTCTGTTCTTAAGTCCCTGAACTTCTGAAGTCTTGTTTCTGTAGTATACCAATTCGTTAACATACCACCAAGCCTTTTTTTATTAACATAATGACATCGAGCCCTTATTGCTGCTGATGCTACTAAATCCGCTGCTTTCTTTTTGGTGCCAACGATTAAGAATTTTTTTCCCCTACTTGCTGCATCAAAAACTAAATCGCAAGCTTCTGATAAAAAACGAGCAGTTATAGTAAGATTTGTAATATGAATACCCTTACGCTTTGCAGAGATGTAAGGAGCCATTCTAGGATTCCATTTATTAGTACCATGACCAAAATGAACTCCTGCTTCCATCATTTCTTCCAAATTGATGTTCCAATATCGTCTTCCCATTTTCCCACACTTTCTCTTTTTCTTTTTTTTTTTCAAAGAGATTCAGTACCCTATGAAATAAATAATTGTTCCGACGGAACCTTCTACCAGGATTGACCATTGATCTACGACCCAAACCATGAATTTCATTCTTTATTTTTTATTTCATTGATTACGAAATACATAATTGGACCGGAGAGTTATTGATTACGAAATACATAATTGGACCGGAGAGTTAAAGTAAAAAGAATGAACCTCTTGTTAAGAATTAGTAAATTACATTACGTAAATGATTGGTCTGATGTCTCATGGAAAGTGTTTGGGGCACAAGAACAAAATAATTCTCTATGGTATAACAAAATATCTCTCATTTCCAACTCGAATAGATCCTTCCTTTTAATTTTCAAATGAATGTTTTTGTCTTGCTTTGAACGATGTACTAATTTGTTGAATCCGGTACCAACCGGTATAATCCCCCCCAGAACAACGTTCTCTTTCAGGCCTTTCAACCAATCAATACGACCTCGTAGAGCAGCTTTTGCTAAAACTCGAGCAGTTTCTTGAAAACTCGCTTCGGATATGAAACTTTGAGTATTCAGAGATGACTTCGTTATTCCCAATAAGATTGCCCGATAACAGATCGCTTCGTCCAAAACGCGCCCTGCTCGCTCTGCTCGCAACAATCCAATAAATTCCCCAGGTAAAAAAACATTAGACATTCCATCTTCTGAAACCAAAACTCTTGATGTTACTTGACGTACAATAATCTCTATATGTCTATTATGGATCTGTACCCCTTGGGATCGATAAACCTTTTGGATCTTATTAACCAAAGAGATACGACTTTGGGCTATGGTTAGTTCAGCTCCAATCAAGAATCCCCAAGGGATCCCAAGAATCCTTCGGATACGTTCGTCCCAACCTTCAACTCTTCTTTCGAGGTTCATCGATATTGAATCAATTGAACGAACTTCTAAGATTTGTTCCACTTTTGGAAGACCTTGCGTTATGTCACCAGATCTCGATTTTTCATATATAAATGTAATTAATGTGTCTCCTTCAGAAAAGATTTCTCCATAATGGCCATGGACAGTTGCTCCTGGAGTGACCAAATAGGGCTTAGATGATCTTATAACTAAAGAGTCAACATGAACAATGAAAATTTGACCAGATTTTTTTATGCGTAATCCATATTTCAATAGACATGCATTTTCACAAAGGAATTGTCCAAGGCTAATTATTGTCCATGCCTCTTCACAAGAATCGTGATGGAGAAAACACCAATTCAAATGGAATGAATTCAAAATGATGTTACTGCATGGATCGGGATTATAAATCCTACTATTTTCATCTAGGAAACAGTATTGAAATGGAAGTACTTGAAGCACTTGGAAAGTCTGTTGAAAATTTTCAAGTAAAAAATATTTCTTTAAAAAGACTTGATTATAAGTTCTTAAATAGTAAGATGAACGAAGATTTACTATTTTAGGCACAATAGTACCTAAAGGACCCAACAAATCCCTAATTGGAGTCATGGGATCCGATCCTTTTGTCGCATTATTATATCTC